ACTTCTATTTTTTCTTTGTTCCTTTCTTATTCGCTTCTTCAGATCGAAAAAAAAAAATGGAAGAGTTGATTGAATCAAAAACCAAAGGAGGTTCATGGCCAAGAGTAAAGATGTCCGAGTAACGGTTATTTTGGAATGTACCAGTTGTGTGCGAAACGGTGTTAATAAAGAATCAACGGGCATTTCCAGATATATTACTCAAAAGAATCGGCACAATACACCTACTCGATTGGAATTGAGAAAATTTTGTCCCTATTGTTACAAACATACGATTCATGGGGAGATAAAGAAATAGATCGAACGAGGTTTGTCACCCTTCCAAGGAACAGGAAAAATTACATAGTATATATATATAACATATATTTAATAATCTAAACCAAATCCTATTTCTTAATTCTAATTCATTTTTGATCCGACTGGAATAGAAATAGGATTTTCAGGGATAAGGAATAAACAAACCATGGATAAATCCAAGCGACCTTTTCTTAAATCCAAACGATCTTTTCGTAGGCGTTTGCCCCCGATTGGATCGGGGGATCGAATTGATTATAGAAATATGAGTTTAATTAGTCGGTTTATTAGTGAACAAGGAAAGATATTATCTAGACGAGTGAATAGATTGACCTTGAAACAACAACGATTAATTACTATCGCTATAAAACAAGCTCGTATTTTATCTTTGTTACCTTTTCTTAATAACGAGAAAAGGTTTGAAAGAACCGAGTCGACCGCCAGAGCTACTAGTTTTCGAACCAGAAATAAATAGACTTACTCTTCAATCGAATCCAAATTCCAATCCGAATTCAAACGCGGATGACTGTTTTGTTAGAAAAATCCAAGAATCTAGATTTCATTGTCGTAAGAAAAAAAGATTCACAGAGTCGGGGAAGAATAAATCTTTTTTTTTGTTCGCCCAGTCTCCTTTTTATCAATTTTTTATCATACTAATTTTGACTATACCTTCCCGGAGTTTATTCTCCGGGGAACGTCATTTAAATTTTTTCGGTGGATTCCTTACAATCCCTTTCTTTTATGATCTCATTGGAAATCATATAAAGACAATTCCTATTTAATATAGCTATTTGCGCAAGTATTTTACGATTAAGAAGTAATTTCCTCTTGTACAAATCATGTATTAATCTACTATAACTATAGGATACCTTACTCTCACGAATTACTGCATTTATCCGAGTAATCCACAAACGACGAAAATCTCTCTTTTGCCTATCTCTATCCCGATGAGCAGAAACCAAAGCTCTTATTTTCTGTTGAGTAATAGTTCGAGTCAGTCTTGAATGAGCCCCCCGAAAGCTTGATGCAAATAAACGAATTTTTGTTCGACGTTTACGAGCTACATATCCTCGTCTAATTCTGGTCATTGAATAAATAAAACTTTGATGAATAACTAATTGATTGTTTATTTCCGTTCTTTCAGTTATTCTTTTCCTCTTTACTGATCAATTAATAACAAAACGGATTCTTCCAATGTATAAAATCAAAATTCCAATGGCTTTTGCTACTATAACCTTCCCGACCACTATTTTTTTTTTAGGCATTTCGCCGCTAAAAAAATGTATTGATACCAAAATACCTAGTCAAAAAAAACAAGAGTAAATATGAATAGATAAAAGAATAGTGGTTCCGTCGTTTCTATGGTTACTTCTTAAACGGTGAGGTCCTCTCTATACACCGGAGCCCCTTCCTTAATCAATATTTATGGGTAACTTGTACAGTTCACACCCTTTGGCTCTACCCATGAATTATTTAGTAATAGGTCTTTCACAACGAGATCCGCCTATACAGTAACGGTATTTAATTATGAAATTTAGCTAGGTAGCTGACCCTGTGAGTCCGTTCTTGCAAAAGTGGGAACATCCTTTTTCTGCTTATTTCCCCCGCTTAATGGATAACCCTTTTTACCAATGGGGAATTGCTTTTCATCTTAAATTCAGGTGATTGGATTTGCACCAATGGAAACCATAAATTGCATACACAGCGATATAAGGGATTTTTTTCTAGGATAGTGAGTGGAATTCTTCCATTCTATCCTATTCACTGGTACTGATCATTGATACTGGAAAAAGGCTTTCCTTTCTTGTTTGTGTACCAGCTCATGATTTGAACGCGTCACACATACACCCTAGTACATGTTCCTCGGCGCTGAGGACATCCCCGAAGAGCGGGGGATTTCGTGACATTTCTTATTGGCTGTCTTGTGTTTCTAATAAGTTGTTTAATCGTTGGCATGCTGAATCATATACATACTAGGCTGGTTTAGATAGATCCTAACCGGATTATTATCAATTGCTTCTATTTATATTCTATTTACTAGACTATTAAACGCGGTAAGAATCTAAATAAAATCACAGATTGACGCGAAATCTTTGCTATTTTCATTCAACCAACCGCTACAAGATCAACAATTCCATGAGCTTGGGCTTCTGTTGCTGACATAAAAACATCCCTTTCCATATCTTCGGATACAATCCATAAGGGTTTGCCCGTTCTTTGTACATAAACCCTTGTGATGGTTTCACGCAGTTTCAGTAGTTCTTCCGCTTCCAGGATAAATTCTCCCGTTTGTGCCTCATAAAAAGAGCTAGCGGGTTGATGGATCATTACCCTGATGATAAATCAATGGTTTCTCTATCTTGCATAATGAGGTGAAAACAAAAGAATAAAAAAAAAACGATAAATTGAACAACCGTACAGGCATCTTTTGTGCAGTGCATACGGCTCTATAATGGAATTTACTTTGACCTTCCATCGAATTAAAGAGAAAATATAGGATCTATAAGACCCGGATTGGCAAATGGTCCAATTACCACCCTTCCTTTCAGGCAAGTTAAAAAATACTATGATGGTTCCGTTGCTTCATATATTTATGGCCTCTGTGATTCAGCAATCCCAAAGTTTCTTTTTGAGCTAAGGAAAATTTGATTTCTTTTTTTCTACTCTATACAGTGCGAAAAAAAAAAGTTTGTGACGCTGAAATGGATTCCCGATAGATAAGAAACAATCGGAAATACCTTTTATCTCATACTACTCTTTCAAGACATAATCTAATGTTTGAAAAAAATAATAATAATTTTCTCATATTGAATTCGAAGTGCCATGCTATTATTACTTAATATTCCTGCGAAGGCATAGTCTTTTTTCTCCCAAATTTAAAATAAAAAACTCAATGGCGCCAAGCGTGAGGGAATGCTAGACGTTTGGTAATTTCTCCTCCGACCAGGATAAAGGATCCCATTGAAGCGGCCAACCCCATGCATATTGTATGTACATCTGGTCGTACAAATTGCATGGTATCATAAATAGCTACTCCGGGTATTACCCATCCGCCGGGAGAGTTTATAAACAAATAGAGATCCTTGGTATCATCTTCTATACTCAGATATACCATAAGACCAATAAGTTGATTAGAGATCTCACTATCAACCTCTTGGCCTAAAAAAAGCAATCTTTCTCGATAAAGTCGGTTGATTAGGATAGTATAAAGTACTATCCCTTAGGAACCGTACACGCACCTTTTGATGCATACGGTTCAAAAAAAATAAAATAGTAAAAAAAAAAACAAATCAATGTGTAGATTCCAGCCCCCTTTCTTTTTGCATAGTAGGCTCTGTCTAACTTTTAGCAAAGGAACCTTTTCTTCTAGTGTTCAAGAAAGATAAGTTTTCACTTGTGTTCAAGAAAGATAAGTTTTCGCTTGTTTCTCTAGACTATAAATATATATACTTACTATAATAAAAAAAATTCATTAAACGTATTGAACTAACTTTTCATTGATGTATTGTTTCATCGAGATCCAATCCAAATCACGATGTAATTTTCTTGTTCCTGAATGGGCCTCTTCAATTCTTTTAGGTTTATGCTCTACTCCAGGTAAAGATATGCCCGATTTCAATTTGCACATATAGGACAAATGCTTCCCAATACCACTTCTTTATTTTGTTTCAATTTATTTTATTTGATGTCTTCCGTCAAATATTTGACATATTCATCATATTATTCGATTGATTAACACTTTGAGATTACTCCTATTTATATATTATATTTATTATATAACAAAAATAAGGGGGGCGTTTATGATACAAGTAATAATCTCTATTACAGATTGGGTTTTTTCTAAACGGAGCCTGGATACTTCATTTTATTGGTCCAACCAAGCCAACCATAAATTATTTTAATTGATATGATAATCTAGATCCCCTAAAATAGATCCAAATCTAATTGCACTTCACGCTCCAAATTTTTGATAATTAAATCAATCTTTCTTGGGTGAAACAGAGGATATCTCTATCGGGGGAGAGAACGGGGAAATCCCATATGACCCAATATATCTGACAAGTCACACTATACGTCAACCCAAGATGCATCTTCCTCTCCAGGACTTCGAAAAGGTACTTTTGGAACACCAATAGGCATAAAATGAAAGAAAAAATAATTAAGTACTAGATTTCACTTTGATGTGGAAACGTAATTTAGGGGGTAAATTGTCGTCATAATATTAGTATTAGCCGTTATTCTATTTGAATATTTTTTATTCATATATGAGATAAGGTCATAGTCATAAAGGAAGGAAGAATTTAAAAACCAAATAAAAAAAAAGTCTTACGAATAGGTCCGTCGAATGATGAACAAGTACGGGTGTATTCGCTCATAGAAAACAGGTTCAACCCACCATTGCGTATTGATACTTATCGGGTATAGAATAGATCTGCTTCTCTTTGTTCCTACGAACAGAATTGTTTCATTATTGTCACAACAGAATCGAACAAATATTAACTCCTGCTCCGAGATAATCCACTGAATGGGGGAGATCCATAGCATAGCTTTTCAATGCAATAAAGTTACATAGTGTCTATTTTTCTTTGATAAAAGGGGTATTTCCATGGGTTTGCCTTGGTATCGTGTTCATACCGTTGTATTGAATGATCCCGGTCGGTTGATTGCTGTCCATATAATGCATACAGCTCTGGTTGCTGGTTGGGCCG